GTTCATACTCCGGGTTGGGTTCATCTCTGTAATAATCTAATAATAAGATGAACTGAGTTGGAGACATGAAAGCTTAAGAAGGCAAGTGGATCCTTGCCTTCTTAAGCCTTCTTAAGCTTTCATAATATTTTATTAGTATAAATAAAAAAAATAACTTTTCCCTATTTTGAAAAAAAAACTTCATTTCTTATAATGTTTTTGAAAACTTCATTAATTAATTTAGAGCATCCCTTATTCCCGGATAGTATCTTATCTATCTTTCAAAGTTAGAAGAAAGAAGGAATCGCTCGATTTCATTTTCCTGAATGACACAATTACAATATATATTTCTGTCGATCAGCTATTATGCAAAGCAAATCCTTTTCGAATAGATCCTTATCCTTACTCTATTCTATTTAGTATCTCATCAAAGTTGAATTTTTTCTAAGTCCATTAGAATAAGTTCTATTTTATCAAAAGATTTCCCTCTATTTTTTTTTGTTTGTTCACTACTTTATATATGTATACGTAATAAATATAAAATGTATACGTAATAAATATAAAAAAAGGGTTCTGATAAACATGGAAAAAATATAAACTAATAAGGATAGTAATTTTTGACGAACGGGATCAAAAACCGTTTTTATGTAGACACAAGAAAGAAATGTAGAAAATTCCTTTCTTGTGTCAAAGAAAAGACTAAGAAGAAGAAGGCGAATAATCCTTTGTTTTCTATTCTCCACTTACTTATCTTATGTTTAGTATCCAGTGAAATTTTAGATTTTATTCTATTAGAATAGAAAACGATTGATCCATTCTATGACATTTCAATCTCACAAGAGTGACCTAGTGACACCGCTCGAATTTGGCTTGAAAAAAAAAAGAAGGGATAAAATAAAATAATCTTCTTCACAATATACATACTATGACTAGGAATGCGGTACAAATAATTCCCGATATCGACATCTGGAATAGAAACAAGCAAAAAACTTTTCATAATTTTTGATCATACATAACATATACATAACATAATTGAATTCCCAAAACAAGAATTTGATTCTTTTTACGAACTTGATATTGGAAATCCGAGAATCTAGAAATTCATTTCGGACAATTGAACCTTCTCAAACTGTTTCTTCTTAAGAACCAAAAATATTTGTGCCAAAATAACAGATGCCAAGAAGAACAAAAGGCCTTGGACACGGAATGGATCTTGAAGTACTATTTCCGCATCCCCTTGACCAAATCCACCCACATTAGGATTACTCGTTAATGGCTGATCAACTTTGATAGATTCGCCTTCGGAAACAAGAAGTTCTGGCCCTGGGGGGATAATATCAACCACTTGACGTTCATCTGACGCATCCGATATGGTTATTTCGTACCCCCCTTTTTCTTTTCGTATGATTTTACTTACTACACCAGCCGCTGTAGCATTATAAACTGTATTGTTACTCTTGCTCCCATCGGGATAAATCTGACCCCTTCCTCTGTTCCCACCTACATATATGGGATATTTTAAGAAGTGAACATCTTTATTAGTAGCGGGGTCCGGGGAAAGAATAGGAAAGGTGACTTCACTATATTTCTGACCAGAAACAGGACCTATCACAAGAATATTTTTTTTAGTGGGGCGATAGCTCTGAAAAGACAGATTTCCTATCTTTTCTTTCATCTCGGGCGAAATACGATCGGGGGGTGCTAATTCAAATCCCTCAGGTAAAATAAGAACAGCCCCCACATTCAAACCTCCCTTTTTACCATTAGCAAGAACTTGTTTAACTTGCATATCATAAGGAATTCGAACAACCGCTTCAAATACAGTATCAGGAAGTACCGCTTGCGGAACCTCAATATCCACGGGCTTATTAGCTAAATGGCAATTGGCACATACAATACGCCCGGTCGCTTCTCGTGGATTTTCATAACCCTGCTGTGCAAAAATGGGATATGCATTGGAAATGGATGTCCGAGTTATGATATATATCATTAGCGATACGGAAATAGATCGAATAATCTCTTTCTTTATCCAAGAAAAGGTGTTTTTAGTTTGCATGGTCCAATCATTGATCCCGAAAATTTCTACAATAAAATTAGGTAGGTCGCTTGTATAGTTCCCTATCCACAATTCTGCTATTTACTGTACTAAAATCATTTTACTGGAATATAGGAGTAGGAGAAATCCCTGTAGGGTAGAAAGAGTAAGTACGTCTTAAAATTGAAATGCTTTGCTTATGTACCTTATGTTACAAAGTAACAAATATTATAGTTGGATCAGTCATTCATTGAATGATAAATCACTACAAGTGATGGAGATACACGATTTAAATAACGGAAGATCCAATATTTAAAAATTGTATCCAGAATGACTGGAAAAGTAGAAACAAGACCAGATATAATTTGATCGTTGTGAGCAAATCCAAAATCTTTGTAGACATAGCCAATCATTAGTTCCCAACCATGGGGCGAATGGAATCCGATACATAAATCAGTTAATAAAAGAATAGAAAAAGCTTTTATTGTGTCACTTAAGTTATATAGGAATTCTTGAACCCAAGAGTTAAGAATAGCAAGTTCTTCATTACCCAGAATAGAATAACCACTTAAAATAATGAAAGAGGTTATATTTGTCGATAAGTGCAAAATCATATGGATATGATCCTCATTGTGCATCTTGATCAATTGGATCGTTTCTTTGTGGATTCCTATACGAAGTGTTTGTAGATGTGTTTCCGAGTATTCTTTTATCATTTCGTCCAAGAGTAAGAGTTCTTCCAATTCTATGAATTTTTCTATAATACTCTTTTCTTGAATATCAGTCAAAAAAGTTTCGGATTGCCTAGTATTCCACCAATTAGTAATCCAAAATTCAAGACATTTATTAAATGAGAGAGAGATCCACCAGGGCAAAAATACTATAGATGTAAGATATAGAAGAGGAAGAAATGCTTTCTTTTTTGCCATTTTTTCATCTTTGAATTGTTAATGAACTCACCTCATTTGTTGAATCTATGTGATCTACTATTTCTATTAACCCTAAGTTCTATTCCAAGGCATCGGACCTATGAATCTATTCCCTGTTTTTTAGTTTTTTATTTGTGATTTAGTAGTGAGTCCTTGAATTTAGAAAGAAAAGAATACAGAAATAGAATAAGAGCCCGTTTCGAATGAAGAAATAAGAAAAAATATTGTTTCCAGATACCTCAATTGAATTGATCAAATTCGAAGCCCTTTTCGATAAATGCTTGAAAGAACCAACCAATTCAAGCAAGTAATGAATATTATTCGGATTTAAAGCCAAAAGAACTCCCCTTGTCCTTTCTATCAAAAAAGAAAATCTTTCGAAAAAAAAAATGGCCGGCTACCCGTCCAGGAAAAATGGAGCGAGATTTATGAAGAATATTCTGATCTAACGATCACAAATTCAAAAACTAATGATCAAAAATGAGTGGCAAAACAAGACAGAAAGGTTATCCTTATAAGAGATACAAGCAATCCTTTGCCTTTGATCATTAAGAAACACAAAAGAAAAGATAAAAAAAAAAAAGAAAGGTCGATTGACAAAAGAAAGGAGAGAGCATTTGCAAGATATGATCTATTTGTATCTAACCTATCAATTCATATTAAAAATAAAAAGAGAAATCCTTTATTCCGAAATGTTTTGATATACGAGATGAATCTATTATTTTATTTCGATTTGTTCCTTTTACTTGTTTTTTACTGAATTGAGTTGAGTGGATTTCCATACGCATAAATTATTTTTTATGCGGACAAAAAAAGTTTCGTTTTATGGATGTTCCATATACGTCTACTTTGGATCGAATGAACGTTTTGAAAAAACTTTATTAAGCTATGCTATGCTGAAGAAAGAAAAGAGAATTCTTGAATTTTTTCCCTGCCGATGGGAAAGAATTTCTTCTTCAGTTCAAGTTCATTTCAAAATACTTCAATCGGTACGCGCAAGAAATAGGCCAATTCGGCGGCTTTTTGCTCAATTTCACGCGGAGTCAAATTCTCATCAGTACGCGTCAAGGGAACGGCCCCCTGTCCTTTGATTTCCATATAAAGGACACGACGAGCATAAATACCCTCTTTAACTTCTATTCGGATGGACTGAATATCTTTCCTACGAAATCGTAGGAAGATGCGACGATTTTTTCCAGGAAATCCCCAACGAAAAATACACACTATTCCTTCTTTTCTATCGAATCGATCATAGCCACTACCTACATTCCACGAAATTGTGCACCACAAATAGGAACTAATAAAGAGACCTGCGATACCGTAGAAAGACATCACGATCCCTTGTGGAAAAAAAAGAATTTGTTGAGAGGGAACTAAAGATATCAAATTCTTACCGAGATAACTGGAAGATCCAACTAATACGAATCCTAGTGAACCTAAAAAAAGGATAAAGGCCCAGCAGAAATTACTTATTTTTCGAGACCCCACTATAAGTTCTATCCATATATGTTCTGATCGCCAACTCATACTAGATCCAGTTGCATTTTATTGGAATTGAGAAAATAGTCCAAATGAATTTGACTTTCCTTTTTTTGTTTCCGAAGTAACTCTCATCAACTAGCATCATTCGGATGTAACCCTTTAACTAGCATCATTCGGATGTAACCCTTTAGGAGTAATTCATCTAATTGGTTAGATCCAATTGGTTAGGTCTAAAATAAGAATATCCCTTTTCTATGATCTCCTATAGATATCCACATAGAGATACATTGACTTTACATTTCATACATCCACCTCGATTCCGATCTATTTGAAAATTGCTATAATTTATTTACCCATATATTTACGCATACATAAGATCTATGTTCGGAGGAAACCGCCATATTCTACTACTACTAAATAGATATCTGTGTTATCTATATCTAAGTCTTGAAAAAAAAATAGATAAGATTTGCACCTATCGAATCTAAAAAATCTTGTTTTTTTGAACATGAAGAGATAAAGAAGCCATTGCAATTGCCGGAAATACTAGGCCCACTAAAGGCACAAAGAGAGAGGGTAAGTTGTTAAGAGTTGTCATAGAATGGGTACCTCGATTTAATATTTGTACCTGTTATTGTTAGAAAGATATCTTAGAATAATTCGAATTCGTATATAATTATATTGAGTATATCTAAGTGAGTATATATATTAAATAATAAGTGCAAGGAATAGATAATTAAATAAATGAGACTTATTCTTCTTTATCTTTCTACATGAAATATAGAAATATACGTATGATAATCTATTCTATTCTTGTCTTAAAATTAGAATTGAATTCTCATTTTTATTTTATTTTATAAATAAAGAATTTCTTACAAATTCCCGAAGGATTCGTTAGAATTCAATCCAACAACAGGATTCTTAGTAAAAATATAGATTCTCGGAAGATATAGTAGAAAGAAAAGATACTCTCTATCTATATTTTCTATATTTGAATTATATATACTATACATACGAAGCAAGAAGGAAAGATGACCTTAGGTTTATTTTATTTGCCTTGCCCAATTTGAATTTCGAAGAAGGAACCATTTTTTTTATCTTGTTGATAGAGATAGAGGTTTCCTAATTAATAATCAGTAATATCGGTATAAAAAAAAGAATTATCCGCACGATTCTTTATACAATTTACAATTAAATATTATGATTATGTCACCAAAGAAAAAAGAAATTCTTCCTTAGAATTTTTACTTTGATTCCGATAAACTATCTAATTGTTCGCTACAAATACAAAATTAAATAAAAATAATTTGACTTAAGGCTCTACTTAACTTAATAAGTGAATTTTAATTCAAAGGAAAAAAAGCGTGAAGCTTAAATAACTCACTCAGAACACCCTTTAAAGTATTACGTGGTACAATTGGATCAAATAAGCCCTTATGGAATAAATATTCAGCCGCTTGTGAACCTTCAGGTACTATCTTATTCAATGTTTGTTCAATTACTCTTTTACCTGCGAATGCAATATAAGCATTCGGTTCGGAAATAATGATATCCCCCAACATCCCAAAACTAGCCGTTACCCCACCAGTAGTAGGAGATGTAAGGATTGATACATAGAATAACTTTTTATGGGATTGATAATCATATAAAGCAGCAGATATTTTAGCCATTTGCATCAAGCTCAAGCTTCCTTCTTGCATACGTGCTCCTCCGGAAGCACACACTAGAATCAGAGGTAAAAATTGATTGGTAGCGTACTCGATCAAACGGGTGATTTTCTCGCCTACTACGGATCCCATACTACCCCCCATAAACTGAAAATCCATAACTCCAATTGCTATGGGAATACCGTTTAGTCGACCTGTGCCTGTTTGAACAGCATCGGTTAATCCTGTCTTTCTTTGAGAAGAATCAATACGATCTTTATAAGGTTCCTCCTCCGAATGAAATTCAATAGGATCCAGAGAAACCATGTCTTCATCCATAGGATCCCAAGTACCTGGATCAATCGAAAGTTCGATTCGATCTGAACTACTCATTTTCAAATGATATCCACATTGGTCACAAATATTCATTTTGGACTTGAAAAGTTTCTTATAATTTAATCCATAACATTTTTCGCATTGAACCCACAAATGCCTATATTTTTGATTCAAATCGAAATCAGTAGAATTTTCTCTTCGAGTGAAATCAATACCATTCCTGCTAGTTCTTATACTGGAGCTCCCCCTTTCATTACTATTTCTACTTTTACCATAAATGTAACTATAAATGTAACTGTCACTGGAATTGTCACTACTACTTAAAAAGGAACTCTCAATACAAATTTGAGAACCAAGATAAGAGTTAATGCAACTAGTAATGTGATTATTCCAACCGTATTTAGTATCATACATGGAATGATCACAGGGCGGATCGTCATTCTTCGATCCATTCTTCAGATAAGCATAAGTCCAATAACTAAAAAAAGAACTTTCTCGTTCACTCAGTAAAGAAGGATCATTGTCAATCTCAAAAATTTGATTAGTAATATCAAAATATATGGAATAAATATTCCTATTACTATCTCTAACTAAAAAGGTGTCATCAGAGATAAAATTACGAACGTCCCTGACACCCACTAAATGATTAGCATTACTGTAACTAGAACTTTCACTCCAACTATGAATCTTTTTATCCATATCGTTTATAACCGGATCTTCACTTACACTGGTTTTTTCAATAGGATCACCAAACCTATCGATTGATTTACTTAGCCCACACCTGTATTCTAATTTTCCTTTATACAACATCGAATTGAACCACCATTTTTCCATAGAACTTTCTTGCCCCTATTTACGTGAAAATACAATAGATGAATAGTCATTCGATGAAAAATCATTTGAATATTTCATTTTCTATCGGAATAAGCATAGAGATCCAATCACTAGATCATTAACTAATAAAATAAGGAATGAGTTTTGAAAAAAGGATTTTCTTTTGTTTTGTGAGAACCCGGAGTATTACTTCACTATAACTATATAGTTATGATGGAACTCTTTTTTATTATAGAATATTCTAAATATTTTTTTTAAT